TTAATTTCTTAAAGAGTTTTGAAATTAATAAGTTACGCGAATTATGAATCCTGAGATGCCAAAGACGATGAATTGAGTTCTTTTTATCTTTCTCTATTTTTGTTGATACCACCTATAATGATTGCTAATTCACAAATTTTCAATTGAATTTTTTTGATTCTTGGAACTAGTTATCTTTCTCTATTTCTTAAAAATTTTTTTTTATTGAAACTTAGGGAAGTACTTTAGAAACATATGTATAAAAAAACATATTTTATTGAGTCCCTTCATGCCTACTATAACTAGTTATTTCGGTTTTATACTAGCAGCTTTAACTATAACCTCAGTTCTATTTATTGGTCTAAACAAAATCCGACTTATTTGAAATTAATTGAATGAAGATTTTTTTATAAAAAAGGATTTCGGTGGTATTTCATATGTTCGATAGTTCCTTACCGTGTTAATTACCCAATTTTGGTCATTGAGATTCATCGGCAATACAGATTAAGAGCTAGGAATAGATAGTACCTCTCTTTTCTCCCTTTCAAAAATGAAAACAAAATAAAATTGAAATGATTGAAGTTTTTTTATTTGGAATCGTCTTAGGTCTAATTCCTATTACTTTGGCTGGATTATTCGTAACTGCTTATTTACAATATAGACGTGGTGATCAGTTGGACTTTTGATTAATTAACATCTCTTTTTTTTTTTTTTACTGACCTCCTTCTTGCTTTCATATGCGGGAGGTCTAATTAAGATTGCTACTCAATGATTTGTGACCTGTGGAATTTTCACACAATCTAATAAACAAGAGGGAAATCACGCTCTGTAGGATTTGAACCTACGACATTGGGTTTTGGAGACCCACGTTCTACCGAACTGAACTAAGAGCGTTTTTCTTGTTTTTTATAAAAAACGAAAAGGCTATAAAGAGGACATTCTTTAACCCGAATCGATTTTGTACGTATATACTATATCATAGTATATCATAAATTTCAGAATTATATGTATGTACAATTTTATTAAAAAAAGATGGATCTAAAAAAGATCCCTCGTTACTGCTCAGAAGAGCAGTAATAGGTAGGGATGACAGGATTTGAACCCGTGACATTTTGTACCCAAAACAAACGCGCTACCAAGCTGCGCTACATCCCTTTCAATTGGTTTACAGTGTCATTGTAGAGAATTCCTATCTTGTTTTCCACATCCTTCTTCTTTTTTATTGGTATATCAAATTCATTTCTTCTTTTTTTTTTTTCTCATATCAGATAACAAACATATAATTAAAAAAATGACTTTTTTTTTACGAAAATTTTCTCAATTTTACTTACATAAATAGGCGTTTCCATTTTAAAATGGAATTGATAAGATCGTTCTAGTAGACAATATTTCAATTCTAGGGGCGGAAGTTACGTATACAAATACAAGAACTTCTTAACTACATGTACATCTGTAGTTATATATATTACTATATATATTGTAATACAATAAATAAAGCAGAAAGAAGGAGGATTTCAAATGCGAGATCTAAAAACATATCTTTCCGTAGCACCAGTACTAAGTACTCTATGGTTCGGTTTATTAGCAGGTTTATTAATAGAGATTAATCGTTTATTTCCAGATGCATTAACATTTCCCTTTTTTTCATTCTAGTTATTAACATAAGAAAGGGGTGAAAAATTTTAGAGATACAATCAACGATCGGGGACTAATCCCCCCCCCCTTTTTTTTTTCTAATTCATTCTAAAAAAATAATTAGAAAAAGGTGGGGGGGGCGAAAGGTCATAAAAATTAGGGTTCAGGATCCAATTAAATTAGTAATAGAACGAAAAAAAAAGTTTTGCTAGGGAAAGAGTATCCGATGAGATACTTAAAAAAAATACTGTACAAAGATTTTAAATAGAGTTTTCACAAAATCTTTGTATTGCTTATTATTTTCTTTTTGTTTAATTACTAATTAATATTCATTGCAACGAAATATTTCATAATTTTTTTTAGTTAACAGCTTCTATTTTTTTGGTTCTTGTTCTTTCTAGATCCTAAAAAAAAAATAGAAGATTGGGGTGAATCATAAATCCAAAGGAGGTTTCATGGCCAAGGGTAAAGATGTTCGAGTAACAATTATTTTGGAATGTACCAGTTGTGTTCGAAATGATATTAAGAAAGAATCAGCGGGAATTTCCAGATATATTACTCAAAAGAATCGGCATAACACTCCTAGTCGATTGGAATTGAGAAAATTCTGTCCCTATTGTTATAAACATACAATTCACGGGGAACTCAAGAAATAGATCAAATTGAGTGCTTGTATGTCAACTTTTATTTTAAGAACAGGAATAATGCTAGTATCTATATATTATTACATATATATAAATATAAACAAATAAATCAATAGAAAGAAATCTAATCCTATATTCTTAATTCTATATAGAAACTCTATCTTATATAGAAATATAAATCGTTTTTATTTTGATCCGATCAAAATAGGATTTTAGAGATTAGGATTTTAGAGATAAGGAATAAAAAAATTATGAATAAATCTAAGCGACTTTTTACTAAATCCAAGCGATCTTTTCGTAGGCGTTTGCCCCCGATCCAATCGGGGGATCGAATTGATTATAGAAACATGAGTTTAATTAGTCGATTTATTAGTGAACAAGGAAAAATATTATCTAGACGGGTGAATAGAGTGACTTTAAAACAACAACGATTAATCACTATTGCTATAAAACAAGCTCGTATTTTATCTTTGTTACCTTTTCTTAATAACCAGAAACAATTTGAAAGAAGTGAGTCGACCCCTAGAACTACTAGCCTTAGAACCAGAAAAAAATAGACTTAGTCTTCAATTGAATAACAATTCCAATCTGAAGAAATTAAAAAAGAGATTAACATTTTGTTCGAAAAATCCAATCAAGAATCAAAATTTGATTGTTATGTCTGTGTCTGTCATAAAAAAAAAAAGAAACGAATCGTCGAAAAGAAAAAGAATAACTCTTTTTTTAGCGACTATATACTCTCGTTTTGTTTTGACGACTTTTTTATAATACTAATTTCTACTCTACCTTCCCGAGCTCATTCTCCTTAGAACTCTATTTAAAATATTTTAGTGGATTTTTTCCAATCCCCTTATTCTTTTATCTCATTCGAAATCGTATAAAGACAACTCCTATTTAATAGAGCTATTTGTGCAAGTATTTTCCGATTAAGAAGTAATTGCTTTTTGTACAGATTGTGTATGAATCGGTTATAACTATAGAATACCCCCATTTCGTGAATTACGGCATTTATTCGAGTGATCCATAAACGGCGAAAATCTCTTTTTCTTTTACCCCTATCCCGATGAGCCGAAACTAAAGCTCGTATTCTCTGTTGAGTCATAGTTCGTGTAAGTCGTGAATGAGCCCCTCGAAAGCTTGATGCAAATAAACGAAGTTTTGTTCTACGCCTCCGAGCTATATATCCGCGTTTAATTCTAGTCATTGAATAAATCAAACTTTGATGAATAACTAATTCTTTTTTTAGTTATTCTTTTCCCCTTTACTAGTCTATTAATAACCAAACGAATTATTCCAATGTATAAAAAAAAAAAATTCCAATGGCTTTTGCTACTCTAACCTTCCCCACCACTATTTTTTGCTAGGTATTTTCCTTTGCTTTGAAAGGATAAATTGCCTTGATACTTGATATCAAAAAATAGAATAACTACAAAAAATAGAAATGGATAAATAGTGGGTTCCATCGTTTCTATGGTTACTTCTAAAACGGTGAGGTCCTCTCTATACACCGGAGCTCCTTCTTTTAATTAATCAATACTATACTATTGGTAACTTGTACAATTCACATTCTTTGGCTCTACCCCATCAATATTCCAGTAATTAGGTCTTTCACAATAAGATCCACTTTATACAGTAACGGTATTTCATTTGTAAAATAGATTTGGTCGTTTACCCTGTTAGTCCGTTCTTTTCTTTCAAGAGTGGAATCTTTTTAATAAAAAATGGAATTTCCCCCGCTTAATGGATAACCATTTGTTATCATTGGGGGTTTTCTAAAAAATGGAGTTGATTGGATTTGCACCAATGTAAACCATAAGTTTCAGACACAATAGAAGATATGAACAATCTATCTTTTTGAAATAATGAATCGAGTTCCTCCATTCTATTTTATTAACAGGTACTGATCCTTGATATTTCAAAAAGAATTTCCTTTTTGTGTCTCAGTCTATGATCTAAACGAGTCGCACATACACCCGAGTACATGTTCCTCGTCGCTGAGGGCATCCCCGAAGCGCTGGGGATTTCGTGACATTTCGGATTGGCTGTCTTGTATTTCTAATAAGTTGTTTAATGGTTGGCATACGGAATCATATAAATAATGGGCTGGTTTAGATTAGTTCTAACCGGCTAATTCTGAATTACTTCTCTTCAAGATTCTCTTCAATATATTTTTTTTAATATTGAAGAGAATATTAAACTAAACCTTTAATCTAAAAAGATATAAAATGAAAAATTGTAGATTTGCATGAAATCGCTCCTATTTTTTATTGGACCGCTACAAGATCAACAATTCCATGAGCTTGGGCTTCTGTTGCTGACATAAAAACATCCCGTTCCATGTCTTCGGATACAACCCATATAGGTTTGCCCGTTCTTTGTACATAAACCCTTGTGATGGTTTCGCGAAGTTTTAGTAGTTCTTCCGCTTCCAAGATAAATTCTCCCGTTTGTGCCTCATAAAACGAACTAGCGGGTTGATGGATCATTACCCTGATGATATAATAGAAAATGTTCTTCTATTTCGCAGACTGAGGCGAGATAACCAAAAAAACAGAGAAAATTGAATAACCGTACAGGCTTTTTTTGTGCATTGCATACGGCTCCACAATGGAATTTACTTTTTTGACCTTTCCTTTTGACGAAAGAAAACAAAATATAGGTTGTATTATACGCAGATCCAGAAATCATCCAATTACCATCCTTCTTTTTTGTAGAAGTTAAAAAAATACTATGATGGTTCCGTTGCTTTATATATCATTTTTTTGATTCGTCTATGATTCAGCAATCCCAAAGTGTCTTTTTTTTTTTTTATCTGAATTTTTTAAATAAGCTTCCGGTGTGAAAACAAAGTTTGTGACGCTGAGATGTGCCCGAATAGGTAAGATATCATTTGAAATACCCCTTCCTTATCTCATACTACTCTTTCAATATATAATCTCATTTTTTTTAATCTAAAAAATTTCATATCGAATTCGAAGTGCCATGCTATTATTACTTAACTAATTCATATTTTCGATGGCGAAGGCATAGTATTTTTTTCTCGAAAATAAAAAAACTCATTGGCGCCAAGCGTGAGGGAATGCTATACGTTTGGTAATTGCTCCTCCGACTAGGATAAAGGATGCTATTGAAGCGGCCAATCCCATGCATATTGTCTGTACATCGGGTCGCACAAATTGCATAGTATCATAAATAGCCATTCCCGATATTACCCATCCACCAGGAGAGTTTATAAACAAATAAAGATCTTTGGTATCCTTTTCTATACTGAGATATATCATAAGACTAATAAGTTGATTCGAGATTTCGGTATCAACCTCTTGGCCTAAAAAAAATAATCTTTCTCGATAAAGTCGGTTGATTAGGATAAAATTTTATTCCTTAGGAGCCGTACAGGCACCTTTTGATGCATACGGTTCAACAAAAATTGTGAAAAAATCAATGCGTCGATTCCAACCCCCCTTTTTTTCATAGACGGTTTTTCTTTCTAACTTATAACGTAAGGACTTGCTCCAAAAAGTAAAAGAAAAAATCTTTTTTAGCCCCTTTTATTAGATATTATAATCCTATAATAAAACGATTGATTAAGCCTGTCAGACTAACTTGATTCATTGATATTTTTTTTTTTCATCGAGATTCAGTTGAAATGACGATGGTTTTTTCTTGTTCCTGAACGGGCTTCTTCCTTTTTTTATTCCATTTTTTAGGTTTATGCTCTACCCCGAGTAAAAGGAAAAATTTGCCCGATTTTGATTTGCACATATAGGACAAATGAACCAAATACCGCGTCTTTTTTTACTACTCCTTCTTTTTTTTTTCAATTCATTTCTTTCGCATGTCTTCTGTCAACTAGTCAACAAATTTTTAATTATATTATTTGATTTGAGCAACAGTCTGTTTTAGATCACCCCGTTTCAATTTTTTTTATTTTTTAATAGAATTTTTGATCATAATTTTGCATATCATATAAGTAGTAATTATAAAAATATTATATATTAATTATCAATTGGGTTTTTGCTAAACGGAGCCTGGATACTTCATTTTATTAGTCCGATTACGTAAACCATAAAAAAATTTTGATAATCTAATATCAATCTAAATACTCCCTGCATTTAATTCCACTTTATTTTTTGCGCTTCGCGTTACAAATTTTTGATAATTCAATCAATCTTTTTGGGCGAAACAGAGGATATCTCGATCGAGGGAGAAAATGGGGAAATCCCATATAGCCCAATATATCTGACAAGTCGCACTATATGTCAACCCAAGATGTATCTCCTTCTCCAGGACTTCGAAAAGGTACTTTTGGAACGCCAATAGGCATGAAATGAAAAAAAAAGAGAATGAAGTTCTCTATTTCACTTTGATGTGGACACGTAAGACTGGGGTTTCATTTTTTAATACTATTATCCTTTTTTTGCTACTTTATTAATCATATTTAAATTAATCATATTTAATAGATAAGTTGAATAAGCTAAAATAAAATATAAAATAAAAGTAAAGTAAGAGAGAATGAATAAAAATAAAGGAAATTTTTTACGAACGGGCTTCTTAATGATGAACAACAATAGCTATCTTGGTTCATATAAAATAGGATTCACCCCCATTGCGTATTGGTACTTATCGGATATAGAATAGATCCGCTTCCCTTTTTTCTTATGAATCGAATTGTTCCATTATTACTAACAGAATAGAACAAATATTAATCCTTTCTCCGAAATAATTACCTAAAAAAGGGGGGGTCCGTAGCATAGTTTTTTCCAATGCAATAAAGTTACATAGTGTCTATTTTTCGTTGATAAAGGGGTATTTCCATGGGTTTGCCTTGGTATCGTGTTCATACTGTTGTATTGAATGATCCCGGTCGTTTGCTTTCTGTTCATATAATGCATACTGCTCTGGTTGCTGGTTGGGCCGGTTCGATGGCTCTATATGAATTAGCTGTTTTTGATCCCTCCGACCCTGTTCTTGATCCAATGTGGAGACAAGGTATGTTCGTTATACCTTTCATGACTCGTTTAGGAATAACCAATTCGTGGGGCGGTTGGAATATTACAGGAGGGACTATAACGAATCCGGGTCTTTGGAGTTACGAAGGGGTAGCCGGAGCACATATCGTGTTTTCTGGCTTGTGCTTCTTGGCAGCTATTTGGCATTGGGTATATTGGGATCTAGAAATTTTTTGTGATGAACGTACAGGAAAACCTTCTTTGGATTTGCCCAAGATTTTTGGAATTCATTTATTTCTTTCAGGGGTGGCTTGCTTTGGTTTTGGCGCATTTCATGTAACAGGATTATATGGTCCTGGAATATGGGTATCCGACCCTTATGGACTAACCGGAAAGGTCCAACCCGTAAACCCGGCGTGGGGCGTCGAGGGTTTTGACCCTTTTGTTCCGGGAGGAATAGCCTCTCATCATATTGCAGCAGGGACGTTGGGTATATTAGCGGGCCTATTCCATCTTAGTGTTCGTCCGCCTCAACGTCTATACAAAGGATTACGTATGGGCAATATTGAAACCGTCCTTTCCAGTAGTATTGCTGCTGTCTTTTTTGCAGCTTTTGTTGTTGCTGGAACTATGTGGTATGGTTCTGCAACTACTCCCATCGAATTATTTGGTCCTACTCGTTATCAATGGGATCAGGGATACTTTCAACAAGAAATATATCGAAGAGTTAGTGCTGGACTGGCTGAAAATCAAAGTTTATCAGAAGCTTGGTCTAAAATTCCTGAAAAATTAGCTTTTTATGATTATATTGGTAATAATCCAGCAAAGGGGGGGTTATTCCGAGCGGGTTCAATGGACAATGGAGATGGAATAGCTGTTGGATGGTTAGGACACCCCGTTTTTAGAAATAAAGAAGGGCGTGAACTTTTTGTACGTCGTATGCCTACTTTTTTTGAAACATTTCCGGTTGTTTTGGTAGACGGAGACGGAATTGTTAGAGCCGACGTCCCATTTAGAAGGGCAGAATCAAAATATAGTGTCGAACAAGTAGGTGTAACTGTTGAGTTTTATGGTGGTGAACTCAATGGAGTGAGTTATAGTGATCCCGCAACTGTGAAAAAATATGCTAGACGGGCTCAATTGGGTGAGGTTTTTGAATTAGATCGTGCTACTTTGAAATCCGATGGTGTTTTTCGTAGCAGTCCAAGAGGTTGGTTTACTTTTGGACATGCTTCGTTTGCTCTACTTTTCTTCTTTGGACACATTTGGCATGGTGCTAGAACCCTCTTCAGAGATGTTTTTGCTGGTATTGATCCAGATTTGGATGCTCAAGTGGAATTTGGGGCATTCCAAAAACTTGGAGATCCAACTACAAAAAGACAAGCAGTCTGATGCAACATTGCTTTTTTTCTTCTAGTTTCTGTTTGCGATTTTATTTAAATTTAATAGGTAGGGTACTGCAGGAATCTTGATTTAAACCGCTGCCGTTTCTTTGACTCTTTTTCTTTCTTTATCCAGAGGGATACTCCCAAGTAAACAAAACAGGTATGAAAGCTATAATTGTAAACCACGATCAAATTTATGGAAGCATTGGTTTATACATTTCTCTTAGTATCCACTTTAGGGATAATTTTTTTCGCTATTTTTTTTCGGGAACCACCTAGAATTTCAACTAAAAAATGAAATAATTTTTCATTATCTTCATTGACGTAATCAGCCTCCAAATATTTGGAGGCTGATTACGTCAACTAGTCCCCGTGTTCCTCGAATGGATCTCTTAGTTGTTGAGAGGGTTGCCCAAAGGCAGTATATAGAGCATACCCAGTAAAACTTACAAGTAACCCAGATATAAAGATGGCGACTAGGGTTGCTGTTTCCATTATTATAGAATTGAAAGACCACAATGGATCTATGCTAAGATCGTTTATTTACAACGGAATGGTATACAAAGTCAACAGATCGTAATGAATACAAAATAAGATTTATGGCTACACAAACGGTTGAGGATAGTTCTAGATCTGGTCCAAGAAGCACTACTGTAGGGAAGTTATTGAAACCATTGAATTCCGAATATGGTAAAGTAGCTCCTGGATGGGGAACGACCCCTTTGATGGGTGTTGCAATGGCTCTATTTGCGGTATTCTTATCTATTATTTTGGAGATTTATAATTCTTCTGTTCTACTGGATGGAATTTCAGTGAATTAGACTGAGAAAAATCTTGAAGTCCCAGCTTTTAGCTCGATACAAAAAAGTAAAGTATGTAGGTCTAAAAATTTGGGCCTATTCTCCTTTGGTAGTTCGACCGCGAAATTTTTTTATGCATTGTATATTTCCGGAATATGAGTGTGTGACTTGTTAGAATGGACCCTATGGATAGTACAGAGAATGGGATCTGTCATCTTTATCAAGATGGTTTTATTTCGTCGGATATTAATTCGAGTATCCGGAGCACGAAATAGATCAAATAGATCACAAAGTATTCGAACTATGATTCATACTTAATACTCAGACCTCGTAGCCGGACTTCTTTCCGTTCTATCTTATAAACTTTAATAAATCAAAATATTTTTCTGCTTTTAAACTCTTATTTGGATCAAAGGACAAGCGCTTCTTTGTATTTTATGTTTTTAGTCATTATAGCTATTTTTTGATTGAATAAGTGATGATCCAATGGTTCTCACTCAGTGAATTTTGGACTTTGAAGGTTTCATTGAATTATCGTGGTTCTCGTATGAATCTGAGGTTTCAATTAATTAGTTAAGTAGGGTCTTAACAAGAGAATTCCTATCAAT